AGAACAAGAAGATTTAATCAGAAATAGCGCTCATAAATATCGACAGATTTTTTCGAAGCCGAAAGAAATATGAATAATGAATGAAAAGGGTGGGTTGATTCACTGTTCCAATTTCATCTATATCCAATTTTAATATCAGAATTTTAATATCAGAATAGTAGATAAAGTTATGATTCAATGGGTTAGGTCCACTTACTTTTTCTTTTGGTAATTTAGAATCTAATCTTTACAATTGATTTGGTTGGACTAATATCAAATAGGAAAATTTGGCGATTTAAGAACCAACTTATCATTATTTAGTATAAATATAATAAATACAATTAGTATAATATAAAGTATAATATATAATAAATATAATGAAATAAATATAATGAATATAGTGTTCAACTTTAGAATTTATAACTAAAATTTTTATGCTATAAATCAAATCATTAGAATATTAACTTAATTTTATTCTAATTCTAAGTTATTTAGAATTTCTAATTGCTTGAATTTTAAAATTTATTATTAGAGTTTCTTACTTTGTTTATTACAAATATTAACAATATCCCAATTCTCCCTTAAAAGTAAGAATACTGTCGCTGGAGTTTTATGAAAAAAAAAAGGTCAAAGCAAGAAAGAAGCCCCTTATCAGATTTGAACCGATGACTTACGCCTTACCATGGCGTTACTCTACCACTGAGTTAAAGGGGCTCATTTGATTCAATTCCTGAATGAGCCAGCATACAGGTAAGATATATCTATGGAAATAGACTCCAAATCATAAAGTCAATATACATAAAAAATATATAATATAAATATATTAAAAATATATATTATATATAAAATATAATAAATTATATATAAAATATAATAAAAGATAATATATATGATAAAATATATATGATAATATATATATATATAATATATAGAAAGAATCTAAATATAATTAAGTATATTTATGAAGTATATTTAACTATATAATAAAGTATATAAAGTAAATAAATGAAGTAAACAAACCTATAGTATAATAATTGATTCATAAACGAGAAATTTGATCTACCTAGTGGATTTAGACTAAACTAGTGAATTATAGTAAAAATGGGTAAATAAAGGTTTATTGATATTGAATTTGATCAATGCAATGAATTGTTTCAAAACCGAACCCCTTTGAATTGACCTGACCGCGATCATAACCAAATTAATTTGATTAATACATGTAACTAAGAATTCAATACGAATCCATGATATTTCATCGAATCGCTGATGAAAAGATTCTATTTGTCCCCCGAACCAAATTATTAAAAAAATTGATAACTTGTTGATACTTATCCATCTTCTCATTTCTCAGATTTGTGGATTTTTCATTTCTTAATTTACCGGTTTAGAGTCAGATATAGATATGCCTATCTATCTTAACAAACAACGGAACGGAGTGATGAATCAATGAATGAAAGCGAAGAAATGGGATTAAGCCCCCTTTTTCGGCGGACCAATCAATTCCCTGAAAGAATCTTTCATATTATTTTTATTCTTAATTTCTATTTTATTTTTTTCTTTTATCTTTATATTCTAATTAAAATGAATAATGGCGATTAGAATGAATGATTCATGAATCTAAATCACAAATCAAAAAATTCTATGGAATCATATAAAAGACGGAAAAATCTTTCGAATCGAGTCCTATCATTTAGTTATATTGACAATTTCAAAAAACTATTGATATTATGAGCATAGTATGCTGATGGTCAGGTAAACGTGCCCCCATCGTCTAGCGGTTCAGGACATCTCTCTTTCAAGGAGGTAACGGGGATTCGACTTCCCCTGGGGGTAGGGTATTACGAAAGGAAGTTGATCGGGGATTCTTACTAAATCTATATCTATAAATCTAGAATTTATTCTTCCTGGGTCGATGCCCGAGCGGTTAATGGGGACGGACTGTAAATTCGTTGGCAATATGTCTACGCTGGTTCAAATCCAGCTCGGCCCAATAATTCACAGATCCGCCATGAAATGATATAACTCCTGGGTTCTGCTCTTTCTAAATGCCTGATACGAAAAAAAGTAAAAATTCTGATATTTCTCTCGGCTTGTTAGTTCTTTGATTTTATTTGCTTTTTTTTTCCCACAAATTTGGATCTTGTGGATAATCTAGATTCATATTAGGATTTGGAACTAGAAAATTTAAGATTAAAGAGTAATGGAAAAAATACCTTTTTTCGTTGAAAGAAAATTCATTGATAATCAATTTTCTTTTGATTTGAAATAAGAAAAAGATGACTAGTAATTTGTGCCCTTAGTATATATCCATGTGGATATCGATATACCACTCGCGTCTATGGTACAACGCGGCGATTCAAATCTAAAATCAAAATAGTCAATAGAAAGGGTTTGAATGAAATCATAAATCATAAAAATATGTATATTGTAACTTTATTTCATTTCTCTGGGATTGTAGTTCAATTGGTAAGAGCACCGCCCTGTCAAGGCGGAAGCTGCGGGTTCGAGCCCCGTCAATCCCGATGGATACAAACAAATCCAATCCAATAAAAAAAATCCAATAAAACTGTCAATTAATCTCTACATTTTCTGGAAAAGGAAGATAATATAGAAGAATTTCATTCCCAAAGGAGGTCTTTAATTTCTATTTATTATATTTATTTTCGTTTTCATCAAAGCAAATATAAATAGAAAAATTTCCATTTCTTCACCTAGTACTGATGGATAAAGACCTATGTAGATTAGTACAATTATTAGGAATGTCATATTCCGGATTTCAAGAGATACCCCACCGAGTTTGGCTTTTTTGATTACTCCCGACCCCAGTCCAAAATTGAATCGAGTGCCATAGCTTTCTCGGTAACATATGCCCAAATGTAATTTTTATTTGTACGATACAAAATGAATTCAATTTTTTTGATGAAATCTTTTTAATTAGAAAAAAGTATCTTCTTTTTTGGATCCGATTTTGTGTAACCTTAATTACTAATTTTAATTTGAAACAATTTATCTCATTCAAAATTTACACTGAAGTTTTTATATATTATATGCATCCCATTACTAATCCAAGAAAAAGGATCTTTATAAAATAAAGATAAAAAAAGGACCCCCCTTAGAGAGGGAAATGAATAATCTTTTTTAGGTTTAAGGATTTCTGCCGAAGAAAAAACAAACTCTAAAATAAAAGAAGTGAATTCGGTAGCATATTCGATTTTTTTTTATACTCTAACTTGTCTTTATCAAACCTTTTTGTTTTTCAATAAGATTAGATTATTAACAAAAAGGAGTTTAGAACTTAACTCTCCTTCCCCTTTTTGCTTCTATTGTTTGTTTGGGTTTGTTTGTAACCAATGTAAGTTAAGGGCAGTTAGATAATACTGATTGTATAAGGAAGCCATTATACAAAAGAAAAAATGTAAAAGAATAATAAATCAAAATAAAATAATCAAGTAAAGAAATTCTCGATTTCATTGGTGGATCAGGAATCCTTTTTTTGATTCGATATGGATAAAAGATCTTTCTATGTTATACTATTTAATTCTCGACAACGAAGCGATTTGATAACTAAGATATTGTTATTCATGATATTGATCCGATTCGATATCATCGAGATGAAATTCATCCCATTGAATTTAGAGACGAAAGATTTATCATCTCTATGGGATTAAATCCCGAGTTATTGTGTGAAGTCTAGAAAAACGAAAGGATGAAATTATGGAAGTAAATATTCTCGCATTTATTGCTACTGCACTGTTTATTCTAGTTCCTACTGCTTTTTTACTTATAATATACGTAAAAACTATTAGTCAAACTAATTAATTTGAATGACCCCCCTTGACTTCTTAATTCTTAATTAATATCAATAATTAAACAAAAATAAGGATTCCTATTTTGTGAAAGGAAAGAAGCGGACTAAAATCAGCAGTATTCTATGAGATCCGGTAGTATGGTAGAAAGAAATATATATTTCTTTCTACCATACTACCGGATCTCATCTTCATATGTATATATCTGGATATCCATTATCTATATGTCATATAAATGTCATATAAATAAAGTCTCAATTTTTTCGTTGATTTGTGTTAATTCCAATTAATCTGAAATAGTCGAAAGGCGCCTCTGACTCTTACGATTCTAATTCCTATCCCTAGATTTCAGATTATTTTCAATATGAATATGAATCCCGAAATTTTTTAATATAGATATAATTTAATATATCTATATTAAATAAAAAGGAAAAAAAGAATAGTTTGAGTATAACTATATATATTAATAAAGGAAAACCCATTTTTTAGCATTCCAAAGAAGTAATTGATTGAGCAATTGATAGATTATCTAAGGAAAGGAGTTTTATGAAAACTATTTTTTATTTTTAGATTTTGACTAAACAGATTAGTAAACCCCGCCGATTTTTAATCTTGGAATCATTATATCAACCGAGTCAAGTCAATAAAGTAGAAAAAATATAATATGAATTGTATTTCTCAAATAATCAAACAAATACTAAACTAAGCCTTAAGTGCGCAGTATGTGATTTCTTCAAGAAAATATCTTAGTATACCGTTGAAGAACCAATATCTCTATCTTATTTCCCATCAAAAAAAATAACTTTTAATAACTAATATTAAAGAACTACTCTCTTTTCTCTTTGACTTTGAACAGAAACAAATAAAAAGTAAAAAGGGTTGTGCTGTTTTCATTGTCCATATAGAACTCTAGTAAGAGTCGGTTTATTGAAATGAAATAGAAAATTTAAGAAGAATTCGGTTGGAACAAAAACAAATGATAGGAAATTGGTATTCCTTTTACTTTCAAAATATGAACGTGGAAATCATTAAAATATCTGTTTGATTATGATTACTAAGGGTATTATTCAGATATTTTTTTATTATTTCTAGAATAAATTAGAATCTAATATAATTTAGAAATTAAGATATTTTAAATTCAATTCTTTAAATAAATTCAATTTAATTGAAAAGTTTTTCGAGAACGATCAAGTAATATAATTCCATTGCTCAACTCAATTAGTAGTACCCCTATAGTCCACTTCTTCCCCATACTACGAGTGAAAGGGAAAATGTAAAGACTACCATTAAAGCAGCCCAAGCGAGACTTACTATATCCATGTGAATTATGTCCCTTATCTATATGAATATGACGAAATTTTTCCATTATTGTTCACTAATAATAGTAGAATCGCTAGCGTAGAGTCAAAAAAAGTATTTTGTCCAATACCTTTAATGAAGATGAAACAATAAAAAAAAATCCAACGTAGGTAAGTGTAAGAAGTTCTTGGATGATTGTTTGTGGAACCGGGAAAGATTAAGCACAAAGAAACTCTGCAGCAACGCTTTTGGAAGTCTTACTAAGATGCAAGAAGAAGAATAATAAAAACTAGTCTTATTGCTCTTCATTAAATCAAAAATAGAAACCTATAGAATCAAGCAAGAAAGTATCAAGAGTCCTTTTCCTATGCATACTTCTCTAAATTGAACAAGTTATATCAGTAAAAGTAAAACGGAATAAGATATTTAGCGCCCTTTTTTTTTGATCAGGCGACACCCGGATTTGAACTGGGGAAAAAGGATTTGCAGTCCCCCGCCTTACCACTCGGCCATGCCGCCAAGGCGATCGAAAATAGACTAAAATACCCCCCCTTATTTTTTTGTAGTAAACCTCTTTTTTACTTGCATCTTGAATCCCATTTTTTTAATCTTAATCCCCTTCCTAAAATAACAAAAAAAGAATACCTTCCTTTTTTGGATTGTATCCAGCCCTTCGATTCATTTTGTTATAGTATGGCGAAACACACATTATCTTCTTTCTATTGACTATTGAAAGGAAAAACGAAATTTGAATTTTCAGTCCATAATTCCTGACAAATTTGAACCATTAACTATTGACTGTGAATTCATGAACGATTCTTAGATTTGAATTTGAATCTAAATTTTTCCTTAAAAAAAATACTTCTCAATTTCAATTATAACAACAATTATAAGTATATGTAAACCCCAGAAAAGTTATTTTTACACGAATAGCTAATCGGATATCTTATCTGTCTATGATTCCTATTGGAAATTTTTCTAGAGCACGACATGTGCTGTCCACAATAAAATAGATAAAAAACTCTTCTGTGCGAATCATTTTTTCTTTAACTAAAAAATGAAATACACGAAAATAAGCTAAGTACTAAAACTAAATTGAATATTGTTTCGGATTATTGGGCTTATTTATCTCATCGAAGAGATCAAATCCCGAATACTTTATATTTTATTTATTTTACTGATATTTAATTGTATTGGAATATGTAATATCATAATAGTGGGAGAAAATTGAATGTGGTAGAAATTGAATCACTTTTTGTTTTGTTATACAAAACAAAATTTCATAAGTCTAAGTTAAGTGGAATTTCGCAACTATTTCCCAGTTGTATCTGTTACAAATTCCAATTTGAGTATAAAATTCTCTTTATTTCTCTGTTTATGCGTATTTCATACATTCCATACCATATTCATATATGGAGTTAAATAAAATTTTATGTGATTCTGTAAACAGAATAGAAATTTCATCATTGCCGGACGATCTATATAATTGAATTTTAAAGAACGATCCAATAATGGAATTTTTTTTTCACTAAATGGAGAAATTCAAAATGCTTGGGGATGGAAATGAGGGAATGTCTACAATACCGGGATTTAATCAGATACAATTTAAAGGATTTTGTAGGTTTATTGATGAGGGCTTAACAGAAGAACTTAATAAATTTCCAAAAATTGAAGATACAGATCAAGAAATTGAATTTCAATTATTTGTCGAAACTTATCAATTAGTAGAACCTTTAATAAAAGAAAGAGATGCTATATATGAATCACTCACATATTCTTCTGAATTATATGTATCCGCAGGATTAATTTGGAAAAACATTAGGGATATGCAAGAACAAACAATTTTTATTGGAAATATTCCTCTAATGAATTCCTCGGGAACTTCTATAGTAAATGGAATATACAGAATTGTAATTAATCAAATATTGCAAAGCCCAGGTATCTATTACCGGTCAGAATTGGACCATAACGGAATTTCGGTATATACCGGTACTATAATATCCGATTGGGGCGGAAGAGTAGAATTAGAGATTGATAGAAAAGCAAGGATATGGGCTCGTGTGAGTAGGAAACAGAAAATATCTATTTTAGTTCTATCATCAGCTATGGGTTCGAATCTAAAAGAAATTATAGAAAATGTGTGCTACCCTGAAATTTTCTTGTCTTTCCTGAATGATAAGGAGAAAAGGAAAATTGGGTCAAAGGAAAATGCCATTTTGGAGTTTTATCAACAATTTACTTGTGTAGGCGGAGATCCGGTATTTTCTGAATCCTTATGTAAGGAATTACAAAAGAAATTCTTTCAACAAAGATGTGAATTAGGAAGGATTGGTCGACTAAATATAAATCAGAGACTAAACCTTGATATACCTCATAACAATACATTTTTGCTACCGCGAGATATATTAGCTGCTGC